AACTGTTTCTTTTTAAGAACCAAAAAGATTTGTGCCAAAATAACAGATGCCAAGAAGACCAAAAGTCCTTGTACACGCAATGGGTCTTGAAGTACTATTTCTGCATCCCCTTGACCAAATCCACCCACATTCGGATTACTCGTTAATGGTTGATCCAATTTGATGGATTCACCCTCTGAAACAAGAAGTTCTGGTCCTGGGGGGATAATATCAACCACCTGATGTCCGCCCGTATCTGTTATGGTTATTTCATACCCCCCCTTTTCTTTTCGTATGATTTTGCTTACTATACCTGTTGCTGTAGCATTATAAACTGTATTGTTACTCTTACTCCCGTCGGGATAAATCTGACCCCTTCCACGGTTCCCGCCCACGTATATAGGATACTTTAAGAAGTGAATATCTTTCTTAGTAGCAGGGTCAGGGGAAAGGATAGGAAAGGTGATTTCACTATATTTCTGACCGGACACGGGTCCTATCACAAGAATATTTTTTTTATTGGGGCGATAGCTCTGAAAAGACAAATTGCCTACCTTTTCTTTAATCTCGGGAGAAATACGATCGGAAGAGGCTAATTCAAACCCTTCCGGTAAAATAAGAACAACCCCTACATTCAAACCCCCCCTTTTTCCATTAGCAAGAACTTGTTTCAATTGCATATCATAAGGAATTCGAACAACTGCTTCAAATACAGTATCAGGAAGTACTGCCTGTGGAACCTCAATATCGACGGGCTTACTTGCTAAATGGCAGTTGGCACAGACAATACGCCCAGTGGCTTCTCGTGGATTTTCATAACCCTGTTGTGCAAAAATAGGATATGCATTTGAAATGGCTGTCGGAGTTAGGATATATATCATGAGCGATACGGCAATAGATCGAGTAATCTGTTCCTTTATCCAATAAAAAATCTTTCGAGTTTCCATAGTCCAATCTTCATCCCAAAATTTCTACAATAAATGGGGTAAGTTGCTAGTATAGTTTCCTATCCACGATTCTGCTAGTTACTGGGGAATAATTTAAATGGAATAATATTTTAGTGGAATAATATAAGATAAGATGAACCTCGCAAATGGGTCGAAATAGAAAGCCTAAGTGCGATTTTTTATGATTTAGTTAGATTAATATTTTAGTAGATCCTCTATCAATCAGTCATTCATTGAATGATAAATAACTACAAGTGAAGGAGATACGCGATTTAAATAACGAAAAATCCAATATTTAAAAATGGTATCCAGAATGACTGGAAAAGTAGAAACCAGACCAGATACAATTTCATCATTATGAACAAATCCAAAATGTTTGTAGACAGAGCCAACCATTAGTTCCCAACCGTGGGGTGAGTGGAATCCGATACATAAATCCATTAATAAAAGAATAGAAAAAGCTTTGACTGTGTCGCTTAAGTTATATAGGAATTTCTGGGCCGAAGAGTTAAGAATAACAAGTTCTTGATTACCCAAAACAAAATAACCGCTTAGAATAAAAAAACAGATTATATTTGTTGATAAGTTCAAAATCGTATGGATCCCATCTTCATTATGTATCTTGATTAATTGAACCATTTCTTTTTGGATTCCTATACGCAGTTTTTGTAGATGTGTTTCCGAGTATTCTTCAATTATTTCCTCCAATACGAGGAGTTCCTCTAATTTTATGAATTTTTCTAGAATTCCCCTTTCTTGAATATCATTCAAAAAGATTTCGGATTCCCCAGCATTCCACCACTTAGTGACCCAAGATTCCAGGCTTTTATTAAATGAGAGAGAAAGGTACCAGGGTAAAAATACTAGAAATAGAAGCTTTAACGAGGGAGGAAATGCTTTCTTTTTTGTCATTTTTTGATCGGTGAATTGTTAATCAACCCACCTCATTTGTTGACTCTATGCAATCAAATATTTCTTTCACGCATGAGTTATATACAAGATATGAAACCTATAAATTCAATTGATTTTCTTTGTTGTTATTGAATCTAGAAAGAATAGAGAAATCAACTAAGAAACCACTTCGAATGAAGAAATACTAACCAAATATTGTTTCGCGAGATCTCAATTGGTCACCAATTGTCTCCTTTGGATGAAGGATGGAAAGAACCCACCCCTTATAACTAATGAATATTAGTTAAATTGTGAGACAAAAGAACTCCCGTTGTATCAAAATAGCCAATATACAAAAAAAAAACAAAATTCACGGATTACTCACAGTCAGGAATAGAATAATTGACGAAAAGAGATTACGACAAAAGAGAACCAAAATTGTCTAGTGATGAGATTGGATTGTTCTTTTTGGATTGTTTATTAAGGAACACAAAATAAAGGATAAAAAGAAACATCGATTGAAAACAAAATTACAAGATAGGATTTATCTGGATTTAAAGGAGTAATTTCAACAATTATTAAACTTAACAAAAAAGAATAAATTTCTTTATACGGAAATGGTTTGATATATGAATTTTTTCGATTTCTTACGTGTTTAAATTAAATTTCGTGTGGATTTGCATACGTATAAAAAACCACAAAAAAAGTTTCATTTTATGGTTGTTCCGTATGCTTTGGCTCGAATGAGACTTCACACCTAAATTTTGTTATGTTATCGAAAAAGGAAGATTCTTTTCATTTCATTTTTATCTCCTGTTGAGTAAAGGCCTCTCTTTTCCACGGATTTAGCAAAATACTTCAAGCGGTACACGCAAGAAATAGGCCAATTCAGCAGCCTTTTGCTCAATTTCTCGTGGAATCAAATTATCATCAGTAAGAGTTAAAGGAATGGACCCCTGTCCGCGGATGTCCATATAAAGAACACGACGAGCATAAATACCCTCTTTAACTTCTATTCGAATCGACTGAATATCTTTTAGAAGGAATCGGAGGAATATGCGACGATTTTTGCCAGGGAATCCCCAACGAAAAATACACACTATGCCTTCCCTTCTATCGAATCGATCATAACCACTGCCTACATTCCAGGAAATTGTGCACCACAAATAGGAACTAATAAAGAGACCCGAGATTCCGTAGAAAGACATTACGATCCCTTGCGGAAAAAAAGATATCCAATTGCTACCAAGATAACTCGAAGTTCCAACGAATAGGAATCCTAATGAACTTAAAAAAAGGATAAAGGCCCAGCAGAAATTACTTATTTTGCGAGACCCCGTTATAAGTTCTATCCATATATGTTCTGATTGCCAACTCATACTTGATCCGATTAAATTTTATTGTAATTTAGAGCATACCTCAAATTAATTTGACTTTACTTTTTTTGTTTCCCAAATAACTGTCATCAACTAGCACTAGACCCTTTACGAGTAAGTGGAGTAAGTCATCAAATTGAAATTGGTTAGAGCTAAAATAATAAGATACCCCTTAATATGATATGATCCATAGATATATTATCCCAATATAGATAAAGATCCATGGGAATATGATATGATCTATAGATATATTATCCCGATATAGATAAAGATCCATGGGCTTTCTCTTTCAGCCATTCGGCGTCCTGGTCGATTTGAAAACAGCTAGAATTCATTTACTCAGACTCATATATCATGCAGGCGTTAGAATTCTTTCCTTTATCTTTATATGTGCCAAAAATTATATGGTATACTAAATTCAATTAAATAGATATCTGTGTTATGATACAAATCCTAGTTTTGAAGTCTTGAAAAAAAAATGGAAGAACTTAGGCCCACCGGATCTAAAGAATCTTATTTTTTTGAACATGAAGAGATAAAGAAGCCATTGCAATTGCCGGAAATACTAGGCCTACTAAAGGCACAAAAATAGAAGGAAAGCTGAAAGTTGTCATAAAATGGGTGCCTCAATTTATTATTTGTACCTGTTATTGTTTATTTATAAATAAAATATTTTATATTATTATAATTCAGAATTTGTGAATTTGAATTTAATTTGAAATTCTTAGTATAGAGCCAACTGCTAATTATGAATTATGTATAATAGATAAATAAATATAGTTAAATATCTAAAGTTAAGTTAATATATAGAAATAGAGGATAAACGCAAGAAATCGAGAACTAACTAAATGAACTTATTCATCTTTCGAATCTTTCTACACGAAAGATATGCAGGAAAATCTCCCTTTGTTCTTAATGATTTTGTCTTTTATTCTTCTTCGTGTCTTTGAATTTAATATTAATAATTAATAAAGAAAGATTTTCTTAAACATTATTGAAAGATTGATTAGAATCCGAACCACTAGGGGTTGTTAACTAAAACAGGATTTTCGGTAAATGGAAATAGAGAAAAAAAAATATATAGAGATTTTTTTTTTTCATTCTATCCGTACGACAAGAAGAAATTTGTTTTGTTTTCCTAATTTGAAGAATTCACCCTTTTTTAATGTTTAAAAAGAATTTTACGAACCTTCTGATTCTCTCTACAGTTAGATTGTATGAAAACAACAAAAATTCCATTTTTAGTTACTTTTATTCCGATAAACTAACTACTCATTTGCTAAAAAAATAAATAACAAATAATTTGACTCAATTCTCTATTGAATTTTGATTCAAAGGAAGGAAAGCATGAAACTCAAGTAACTCACTGAGAACACTTTTAAAAATATTACGTGGGACAATTAGGTCGAATAAACCCTTCTCGAATAGGTATTCAGCTGTTTGCGAACCTTCGGGGACTGTTTGATTCAATGTTTGTTCAATTACTCGTTTGCCCGCAAATGCAATGTAGGCGTTGGGTTCGGCAATAATGATATCACCCAACATACCAAAACTCGCCGTCACGCCACCAGTAGTAGGAGATGTAAGGATTGATACATAAAATAACTTTTTATTTGACTGATAATCATATAAAGCAGACGAAATCTTAGCCATTTGCATTAAGCTCAAACTTCCTTCTTGCATGCGCGCCCCTCCGGAAGCGCATACTATAATAAGAGGTAGAAACTTATTGGTAGCATACTCAATCAAACGAGTAATTTTTTCTCCGACTACGGATCCCATACTACCCCCCATAAATTGAAAATCC